GATCCAGCTAAGGTAAGGAACTTCGTATCGCGGCTGCTCCACTCCGCCGCGGTCTCATGAACTGAACTTCGTTGCCTTCCCGCGCGCGAAGCGAATGGGCGCTGTGCTGCGGGTCAGTTTCGGGGCGGGGGGCGAATAGAGACCAGAAGAATGATTCATTTGGATCGACGAGCCCCAAAACTAAGAATTAATGGAATGTCTGTCTATCCATGAATATCTATTCTGTCTGTATATCTAGGGGATCCCTTTATACATATTAAATTTTTTCTTTATACATATTAAATTTTTTTATGGCATGATCGCCTAGCTGTAGCCGCATATCAGCTGCGCTCAATATGCGGGATTTCTGTTGGATCAGATCTTTCGCTTTGACGGAAGCTTTTGGACCTAGCGAAAAGGACTTTAAGCCTTCGCGCAAGCAAGCGCGAGAGAAGCAAGCAAAGTAGAAGCTTTGCCAGAAGCAAGACGAGGAAGCGGAGCTGTCGTATAAGCCACCCGACCGACTGAAATACAACAGTCGCGACCTACTTTGATTCAAAACTAAGGGCGAAGGGTCCAAAGGACACGCAAACGGCTTTCTATCATAGTTGCAAGGGGTCCAAACCTTAAGTACTTAAGTAGCAAAGGCTGCTTTCGGTTGGTTTCATAAGGGGGCTGTTCACTACAAGCTATCGGCGCTGTCTTAGATTGAACGGCAATAAGATAAGTCGACGTTCAATCTTCTAAGGCCGCGGAGAACGGAATAGTATTCGTGTCCAAAGCCCTAGCTTCTAGAGTTCGTTGCGGCCGCTTATACTGCTCGGCTTTGTTTGATATGTTCATTCGGCACTAATACAAACTATAACTACATAAAAATGGAAGGGCCACTATAGAAGCTAGAAGTAGCCTATAGTAGAGTAGTCGGCCGCGTCACGACAACATAAAATTTCCCGTTTGAATGTAATCTTAAGTAGGGGGCTTAGGCCGCCCGCCTACCAATCAAAGAGGCTGAGAGTAAGCGTAAGCTCACCCGTAAGCTCTTCGAGCTTCCCTTCATTCGCTTCGCGGGAGCCGCACAGCGCATAGCTGGAAGTCAGAGGGCCCATACTACCTGCCTAACCCCTCGCGCCGAGGGACCGTAGATCGGAAGCGCCTTCTAAACCACCCCATTCATCCGGGAAGGGAAGGGGCCTATGTATTTGCGTGACCCCTGCAGATTTGACCCTATCTACACCCGGAGCCAATCCCCTATCGGTCCTGCCGCCACGCCGCAGAACGGGAGCTCGTGTGGAACCTTTTATTTCTGGCGTAACAGCGGTGGAACATAACAAAATATTACGGTCGCGTAACATAAGGGGCCGGAGGTACGGTAAACTCGGCCAAAATATGACACCCAGGCGCGCACAATCCTAATTTATCCGAGTCCGAGTTTACCCATTGCACTTCGGACAGCCGTTCTTAGCATCATAAGGAGGACCCCCTTTCGAGGAAAAAAAATGGTAAGGTACATAGGAGGCTGGTCTTTCTCAACGTGGTGTATAGCACGAAAAACCTTTCGATACAAGAAAGGGCCGTTCACATGAAAGAAGAGAAGAGAATCACTCCTTTCTTTCTTCTCTTCTTTCTCTTTCCCGAGGGGGAAAGATAAATAGGGTCTTATGGAGGGAGGGGGGAAAGGATTGGGCCTACCTATCCCAATAGGACCTCATAAAGGAACGGGAGCTGTTGAGAGGTTCCATATTGCCGAGCCGAAGGGCAGCACTTCTATACGCGATCGTAGTATGTCACGTCGTCTCGTCCCCGCTGCATTGAAGAGTACCTATGCACTATTTCCGGTTCACTGATAAGGAAGATAGAGTTGGGGTGGGGGTCTACGGTGTGATACTCAAGTATGACCGGGGAGATACATGCTAACTATGGGTAGGAAGCAGGAACCATTCTTTAATAAATTTCGGGGAGTTACAGATCTCTTATACTACTATCGATCGACAGAGCGGAACGACTAGAAAAAGAAGTGAAGTTAGAAAGCCGTATGATAGGTGGTAACTATCTTGTACGGTTCGGGGGGTAATCGGCGTACTCCGGGGGGATCTTTGGCTCTATCGAACATACAGGGAATTGGAGGTAGCATTCTACCGATGTTAAGTCATGGACTGGTTCCTTCAGCCCTTTTTCTATGTGTTGGTGTTCTATATGACCGACATAAGACTCGACTTGTTAGATATTACGGAGGTTCAGTGAGCACCATGCCGAATCTCTCTACCATTTCCTTCTCTTCCACTTTGGCCAATATGAGTTCACCTGGTACTAGCAGCTTTATCGGGGAATTTCCCATCTTAGTAGGAGCTTTCCAAAGAAATAGCTTAGTAGCCACATTAGCTGCGCTTGGGATGATTTTAGGCGCGGCGTATTCCCTTTGGCTATATAATCGTTTGGTTTCTGGAAATTTAAAACCCGATTTCCTCCATAAATTCTCCGATCCAAATGGCAGAGAAGTTTCCATATTTATACCTTTTCTTGTTGGAGGGGCGACCGTCCGTTGAACTACCAAAGAAAAAAGGGTAAACCAATGTGATCATGACATTGTTGGTGCTTGCGATGGGACGGATGCGACTTCTCTCAGTTGGTTTGGGTGGCATAGCCCGTTGCAGAAGTCCCCCCTTTTTTTTGATCCATTTCTTTAGTTTAGTCTTTAGGGAGCGACTTTACTAATAAAATAAGGCTCGCGCAGGGGCGCTCACGTTTTTTGGCTGAGCCGGGACCGAGATAAAGAAAGGACGGGGGGCAACCATGCATGGTACTTCTCGCCCGTGTCTCCGAGGGACAGTTGAACGAGCGATTCATGAATGCTGCCGGGTTGGACGAGCCAATAACTTGAACGCGTTCGGTCTGTTTTTTGAGCAAGAATCACAGCGTTACCTTACCTTCACCATGATACGGACTCCAAGTTCTTATGGCAGAGCACGAGGAGATTTATCATCAATATGATGATGGGAATGGAAACCAGAAGCACGACCGGGGTCTTCGTGGTCCAAGATAATACATCAATAACAGTAACATAAGCATGAGACTTTTTGGTAGTACCGGTGAACCAGATGGCCGCGGCGATGGAATCTGGGACGGAGGACTCGTAGTATCTCTCTAGATCTGGCAAAAGTGAAAGACCCATTCGAATGAGGGCTAACCTGACCGCTGAGCCCACCCCGGCCTCGCGGGGCGGGCCCCCGTGGTTGCGAGCTGGAGCTGCCATAGCTTATGGCTCGAGCAATGGGAGGGGGGGCCCCAGCGGAGAGAACAGTAAGGAGAACGAGCGCTCCGCCGGGCGGCAGGAGCAGCGGGCAAGTGCTTGGTAGGCCAACAGCCCGGGCGGGGCACTCGACGAAAGGGGAGCACACTGAGCAAGTACGAGAAATTTTCCCCGCTCCACTTTATTAAAAGCAAGGACCACTACGGGAGGTCAAAGCAAGGTAGCTTGCTTACTCCGTGCTTGCGCTAAGGACCTATGTAAGTCGGGACTCGTCCCCGGTCAATATTGGATCAAAGAATAGGGGGCCGTAGCACTGACCTCTTTTTTTATTGATTCAATACAATAGGGGAAAAGATCATACAGTTCCCTACCCTCTCAACGGATCCTCCGCGCGCTGGGCATACCTCTTCTGTGCGTCTTTCTCGTGGCGGTAACAGAACAACAGGGAAAGACCCGGCGACCTGCCCAGGGCCCGAGGGCGAGCTTTATTTAAGAGAGAGTGGGGAGTGAATCGAAAGGCTTCCGTTTCCCTTCTTGGTTTTGGGGCTCTCGGGCTCCTCTCGATCTTATTCGTAGTTGGGAAAGGGGAAGGAGTCTAAATCGATGGACATTAATGAACCATCATTGATGGACGTTGCACATGACACGATCAATTCGACTCAAGGTCCGGCGCTAATAGAAGTAGCTGACTCTCCTAGTAGCGAAGGAAAAGGGCAGTACTTTTTTCCAAGCTACCTTGAACAGACTCTTAAAGGTTAGGTTACTACCTGCCTCTACGGAAGAGGTGTACTTTGTACCGCCCGGAGGTCATATAGATCGAAACCCAGAGCGATAAGAACGAAAGTTCTACCTACCCACAGCTACAACTACTGGCGCTTCAAAAGGCTTAGATTCTAAGGGCGCTACTGAAAGCCTTTTTTTAGGTCGGGGCCTCGAAAGCCTTTGGTACTTCGGTAGGGCGAGCAGCCCTTAAACCAAAAAATGGGTTCAATTGCATTGCCTTAGCGCAGTAAGAAAGGTAGCTTCTCAAAGATTTGCCCAGCCCACGCAAGAGCGCTCATGTCATGTCATATGGGAACTCATGGCCGGAAACAATCCTGGTAGGAATAATAAGAATAAAAGTCCAGGTTGGTTGGTGAGCCTAGTGATAGGAGACTATCTAGCTTGGTTCGGAGAGCACTTGTTGGGTTAAAGATTTTTTTGTCGCTAAATGTTACGGCCTAAATGCTGAACTATTGACCCTACTTGTTCGGATGGGTGTTCACCCCAAAGTCTTCCCGGATTGCATGCATACATCCGTAAGTAACTTAGTGCAACATGGCAAATTTCATTGAGAGGAATCAGCAAAGAAAAGAAAAACGGGTCAACATCTTAATGTGTATTTGAGGGCTGAGGAGTGTCCACACGAGTTCGTTGAGGTGGGAGTTTACTTGCTTACTTGTTAGAGTTAGAGTAAGGGATGAAATAGCTCGACCGTAGAGAGAGGGATTCTTAACTTCCAAATGAAACTCCATTTATAAAAATAAAAATATAGGGAACCAGAATCAATGCACAAATTGAAGGCAGACTTGACAGAAAAAAGGCCATTAGGAGAAGGGCCAAAAAAAAAGTATCCTGCATTTCATTTCGTAGGAGTATTCATGATCAGAGATAGCACATCAGTACTCACAACCTCTCTAAGCTTATCAAGATTCCATTGACCCTCAATGAGATAATCAGCCACTAACTCATCCATATTGAAAAAATCAGTGGGAATAGTATTCAACTCCAAAAGAAGCCACCCAGAAAAAGTAAAAAATCTGAGACTTCTACCATTTCCAACCCTCCAAAAAAAACCCTGCTGCAAGACCTCAGAACCATAGAGAATACTTTTCCAGGTACTGGAAGAAGCAGAAGGAAACTCAGCATTAGGATCAAAGCTGCAAGTCCCGAAAAAGGACTTTTTCCTGAACATTGAAGCCCAAAGCCCTTGGTCCTGATTTGTGATCCTCCAACTAGCTTTAGCTAAAAGAGCTTGATTCATGTGACTCGCTTTTTTAATCCCAGGACCCCAGGTCTACAAACTTTGTCCCATCTAACCAAATGAGGTTTAGATTGAGTGCCCCCTTTCTATTGATTTTATTAATGTCCTCACAAGTTCCCACAGGAAGCTTAGCAGTCTGCATGGTGTAGATAGGTACTGCGGATGTCACAGCTTGAATCAAGGTCAATCCACCTGCCATAGATAAGAGCTGACTTTTCTAAGTGGCTTGAACTTTGTCCACAACTGCCCGCTTTGGTGACTCTGGATTGTACCAGAGGAACTCTAAGGAATGAGAAGTCAAGGGAGAGCCACATATATTGCGGATTTCAATAGCAAGACCATCATCCGTATTTGGAGAACAATAAAGGCTAGACTTATCAAAGTTTACCTGTTGACCAGAGGCTTTACAAAATTCATCAAGGCAATTTTTCATGATGGAAGCTTGTTGCTTAGAGGCCTCCCAATAAGATCATCTGCAAAGAAAAGGTGTGAGATCAAAGGTCCAGATCTCGCAGCCCTAACAGCCCTCCACTGCTTCCCCAAGACCTTATGAGAAATTAAATGACCATGCAAAAAAAAACTAGAATATCCTATGTCTAGGACTCTTCTTGATTCGTAGGAGAAAGAAAGTCCCGTGCAAGAACCAGAATTCCCCCTTTCACCCGCTTTGCCGGGCTATCCCACAAAGATCCATAATAGGAAAGATAGATCAAGAAAGAACGTAGCCTCGGCCACCGTCGAAGTTTAGTAGTCTTTTCCAGGAAGCTGAGAATTGTTAGGAAGTCTTTACATCTCCTGAGTTGTTCTAATGCAAGGGTGAGCGAATCCAGCTAAATTGGAGGCCAGCTTAGCTTCTTGCCAAAAATAGAGACCAGCAGAGCAACCTATCCGTATTAGTCAGGCAGTGAAAGCAATAACAGAATTTCCCGTAGTTGGATCATCCAGTTTCTCATTCTCATGCCATCGGTACACTAAAAAATAGGAATTCGTTTAATTGGTCTGAGATGTCCTTATCTTTCTATCCTGGTTAGAACATGGGGCATTAAAGCGCCTGGCAAGGCTTTCTAAAGTAAATCCACTGAATGAGCCCAGCTCTATCTGAGTAGTTTGGTTGGTCAGAGGCACGAACAAGTGAGTTTGGCGTTATGTTTTGGGTAGCTATAAATAGGAGCATTCTTTCTTTCGTAGTCGGTAGGGTGAGCGAACTGCCTCCCGTCTCACTTGCTGCATCTGCTGCTATTGGTATTGATATAAGGGGTACAACTGGCCTTCTTCTGACAGGTTGAATCTTAAAAGACTACGGCATGACAAAGCAAACAAAAAGATAGAAAGGATCCGCCAAAAATGATAGAGAAGAGAAGAAATAGGCTCAGACGCACCCCATCCATCCCGATAGCTTCAGCAAAGAGTAGAAGAGCTATCATACGTTGAGTCTCAATGTAGGCGGTTTGCCTTGCTGTTTCTTTGTCTCGAGGCAACGAAGTAGCTGAAACGAAGGGTAGTTTACTTGCCTGGCTCCAATAGTTCTACTAAGCTATCAATAGAAGGTTCTGAAAAAGAGGGTTGTGTAACGAGTGGAACGGGTCTTACTAGCGGCTTAGCCTTGTCTGCTGTGTGGCAAAGCAAATAATAGATCTTGGCCGATCTTTCATAACCGATATTCGACCTGCGCATAAGAGACACAAATGCGCCCTTATCCAGAGAGAATCCTTGAGGCGGAACTTCCGAGGCCAACAAAGAAGACAAATACCTCTCCTTAAAGCAAACAGGCTACTCCCTCGGTACCATACTTCTAGTGACCTCGGCACCTTTCTTCTATCGATTCTGTCATTACCCCATTTAAAGTAGTATGATTTCAACTGCCAAAAGGAAAAAAAGAACGCGCTGCACGCGACCTGTGAGCGACTAAGGGTTTCTGTTCTGGTCTGGGGCCGCCGTCACGGTGGTTTCCGTCCGGTTTTCTGGTATTTCTGAGTTCAAAATCCTGTTCTCGTCGTGTGAGTTGGCTTGGAATGGCTTATTTCTCTCCAGGAGAAGAAGGGCGGCACCGAAGAAAGTAAAGGTGTTCGAGCCGGGGCCGAAGGCGAAGCAGTGAAGTGGGGCTATCTAATGAGATGTCTACTACTACTGGTCTTGTTTCCATATCATCCATGGCTGAAGAAGAGGACTTGGCTTGGATTCGAGGGCGAATCCTTCTCAAAATGATGCGGAGCAGTTCCTAGAGAAATTGGATCGGCGCCCCAATGCAATGTCAAAAAGACATTAAATCGAACTTCTTTTTAAAGGTTCTTGTCTTTCCTTTTTCATCTTGAAACGAGAATCAATAAGGGGAGATGCCATCTGTTGCGAGCAAGCGAAGAGCCGGACATCACTTCGTCCCCTTTCATAGTCTCTTTCTTCACGTCGAGCTACTTCGCCCTTTAGTACCATAGGTTCTGAAAGAAAGGTGTGTGACTCCCCATTTACTAAGAGGCTGCCGTTTGTTCTCATTGATTCGACTCGAAAGACAAAGGAACTATTCTCATTCCGGTGTCCCGAAGCAAAGGTAGGTGGTCAGTAAACCGTGCATAAAGTGAGGCTACGGATACGGAGCCCCTCAATTAAGCCGATTTGGGCACCGGAGAGAAGGACCTAAGTTGGAGCGTTCCATTGAGCTGGTTGAAGTATTCCTTTTATGACTACGACCCCGCCCGCCATGTGTGGAATACCTATTAACATCTGATCAAAGCATAGATGGCTTCTGGAGCATCAAAATAGGCATCGAAAGACGGTACTTTAAGGAGAGACATAAGCTTTACGACGCGAGTCGCTGGATAGAAAGGTGGGGCGAGAGGTTACATTCGATTAAGAACGAAAAGAGAGAGATGGGAACTATCGAACAGAGTCTACTTTCCGAATAGGAACCTAGGTTTCAATCATAATTCGACATTACTTCGAAACCTCTCCCCGAGCAACTAAACTACCTTCATTCGGCGCAGTGTTGTGACTTTAAAAGCCGAAGGTTGGGAAAGTTAGGGATCCACACGGGTTGAACGAAGAGAGGAGAGAGAAAGACGATCGAGTCTACTTTCTCGTGGTTTAGAGAGGAAAAACTATGCGGCTCATCATCTGATTCAACTTACCTTCTTTTTTTGCTGTTCCATTACTACATGTAAATCACCACTTTTGGTATCTTTCGTCCGTTTGGAAAATCTCCCGCCAAACCGCACAATTGGAAGGGAAAGTGCCAGGGAATCACGCAAAGCATTCGGGCAGTTGGCACTAAAAAACAAAGAACTCTTCTCAAAATTCACAAGTTGACCCGGAAAAAAGATCCTTAACGCAGTTTACTTCCTCCCTGTTAGCCTTACAGAACAGAATAATATTGAATCATCGGCAAACAAAAGATGCGAAATGGCGGGGATCCTAATAAACCGACTCTTTTACCGGTTCCTATATCTTTGACTCGTCGGGGGCTCCCGCGGACCATTCCACCTTTCTATAGGTCGGGTCCGAAGGTGGTGAAATGTTACTTATCTTTCTTCTCTTTGTATAGGATCATTCTCCTAGCAAAACTAATTGATAAGACAACATTTTCATCGATTGTGACTCCTGTTCAGGACATGCATCGTGTCTATTCAACGATATCGCGGATGAAGGAAAATGTGGTGCCCTTGTTAGCCCGGTACATCCCGACGCATACTATTATACCAAGGTATGTCGTGGGAACCAACCTGGAAGACCGTTCCAACTATGTCACAGGCTAACGAGAAGCTTAAGTCAGGAGCCTCTCAACTTGGGCCCAAGTTTCATGGACCTTATAAGTCCTGTTTCCCATGCCTGATGTTTGAGATGTCAGGCTTATGCGTTCCTCGTACAGTTTATTCACTCGTACGGTGAACAGTGGTCCTCTGGCATATTGTGGCCATCTCGGGTTCGCTTCGCGGGGGACAAGAACAAAAAAATGTTCTCGGGCTCTGATCTGGACTATTACGAAAAATATATTGGTCCATCACTGCCCCACCCGGAGCAACTCGAGATTCCGCCTGTAACTGGTCGTCTAGGTCAGACGATTGAGCAGGGCACCAAGAGGGGGGTATTCGCCATTGCCAATTACATCAATCAAAGACTTCTGAAGCCAATCATGGACTGGCTTCAGAAGGTCTTGCGACCTTTGCCGATGGACGGTACCTTTAACCAGCAGCGACCTCTTGATCGTCTAATTGGGTCGACATGTTGTCACTGCTTTGATCTTAAGTCAGCAACCGATAGGTGGCCGTTATCTTTAATGTTCGAAGTTATGTGTCACATGTTTGATCGCCGTTTCGCGCCGGGAGTTGTCAACTCTGCCCTAGGTGCAAACATATTTGATGTGCCCTTCGTTAAGAAGAAGAGGTCATCAGTATCCTTTGTGACCGGGCAGCCACTGGGGTACTACTCCTCTTGGCCTCTGTTCGCACTCACTCATCACTTTGTGGTGTGGTGGTGTGCGCAGCAGGTTCATCCTGGTCGACGCTTTGATAAGTACGCGCGATGACGTCATAATTTGTGACGATCTCGTCGCTGAGAAATACAAGGAGGTCCTGGATTTCCTTGAGGCCAAGATTTCTGTACATAAATCGTTGATCTCGCATTCTGGGACTGGGGAGTTTGCTAAGAGATTTTGTGTTCGGGGTCTGGCGGTCGATTTGTCGCCGGCCTCAGCACAAGCCCTAACTAACTTTTATCATCCTTATGGCCTTATGGCTATAAATGATAGGTATCCGGTACGC